TTTTGCTGAGTTTATCCAATTTATCGTGAAAAGTAAAAGGGGATAAAGGAACCGCGTGTTGATTGTCTTCGAAAGGTAAGTTTTCTTCTTCCTTATGTAAAAAGGGAATAAATAAATCAATCAAATTCCGGGAGGCTTCATGAAGTGCTTCTTTCGGAGTTAAACTCCCATTTGTCCATATTTCGAGAAAGAGTATCTCTTGTTTTTCATTCCCATTCCCATAGGAATGAATACTATGATTCATATTTCGAACAGGCATGAATACAGCATCTATAGGATAATTTCCATCTTGAAAGTTATGTGGCATTTTTATAAGATATCCGCGATTTCTCTCGATTTCTAATCCAATACACAAATTAATTGGTTCTGTCAAGCTAGCTATATGTTGTGTATTGTCGACGACTTCTACATAAGGCGGCAAGATGATATCTTGGGTAGTTACATATCCAGGACCCCTGACACAAATAGACGCGTCACAAGTTCCATATACATTACTTCTCAATACAATTTCTTTCAAATTCATTAAAATTTCGTGGACCGATTCTTGAATACCCGTTATAGTAGAATATTCATGGGAGACGTTCTCAGATTTTACACGTGTGATACATGTTCCTTCTATTTCTCCAAGCAAAACTCTTCGCATCGCAATGCCTATTGTGTCTGCCTGGCCTTTCATAAGTGGAGACAGAATAAAGCGCCCATAATAAAGACGTTTACTGTCTGTTCTTGATTCAACACACTTCCACTGTAGTGTCCGAGTAGATACTCTTACTTTCTCTCGAACCATAGTAATATTATTTTATTTGATTGAATTGTTTATTTCTCTTGTTTCTTTTGAAATTTCTTCACGTTCTACACACGTCTCTTTTTCGGAGGTCTGCAGCCATTATGTGGCATAGGAGTTACATCTCGTACAAAAGTTAATAGTATACCACTTCTACGAATAGCTCGTAATGCTGCGTCTCTTCCGAGACCGGGCCCTTTTATCATGACTTCTGCTCGTTGCATACCTTGATCAACTACTGTACGAATAGCATTTGCTGCCGCAGTTTGAGCGGCAAAAGGTGTCCCTCTTCTCGTACCCTTGAATCCACAAGTACCGGCCGAGGACCAGGAAACCACCCGACCCCGTACATCTGTAACTGTAACAATGGTATTATTGAAACTTGCTTGAACATGAATAACTCCTTTTGGTATTCTACGTGCACTCTTACGTGAACCAATACGTACATTCCTACGTGAACTAGTTTTCGGTATAGCTTTTGCCATATTGTATCATCTCATAAATATGAGTCAGAAATATATGGATATATCCATTTCATGTCAAAACAGATTCTTTATTTGTATGTTGAGCCCTTTAGTGAGTTTGATTATCCTTGTCTTTGTTTATGTCTCGGGTTGGAACAAATTACTATAATCCGCCCCCGCCTGCGGATTAGGCGACATTTTTCACAAATTTTACGAACGGAAGCTCTTATTTTCATATTTGTTATTCCTTATCTTAATATTTGTTATTCCTTATCTTAATTCTGAATCTACTTCATTGGTAGAAAATAAGTTTCTTGAAATTTTTTATCTCGAATCGTATTGAATAAAAACCACCTAATCTTTTGAATCCTTGTTTCGGAGTCGATAAATTATACGTCCTCTGGTTGAATCATAACGACTTACTTCAATTTTTACTTTATCCCCCGGCAGTATCCGTATAAAACTACGTCGGATCTTTCCTGAAACATAACCTAGAACCAGATCTTCATTATCTAAGCGAACCCGGAACATGCCGTTGGGAAGTGATTCAGTAATTAAACCTTCATGGATCCATTTTTGTTCTTTCATTTCAGGTCAAGCCCCCTTGAAGTATCAACTAATGGAGGAGAAACTATATTAGATAACTTATTCCTTTGCTTTTTTTTTTTACAAATAGGACGAAGTTTCGGATCCCATTTGGATATTAAAAGGATTACCATATATAACACAAAATTTCTCCGCCGATTCCTTCTAGTCGAGCCTCCCGGTCTGTCATTATACCTCTCGAGGTAGAAAGAATTACAATTCCCATTCCACCTAAAATTCTAGGAATTCGTTGAGAGTTAGAATAGATTCGTAGTCCGGGTCGACTGATCCGTTTTAAATTTAAAAAATTTCTATAGGGTCTTTTCCTATTCCTTCTATGTCGCAGGGTTAAAACCAAAAAATATTTGTTTTTTTCTCGATGTTTTCTGACGTTTTCGATAAAACCTTCTCGGAAAAGTATTTTAACAACATTTTCGGTAATATTAGTAGATGCTATGCGAACAACTCTTTTTCTATCCATATCCGCATTTCGTATAGAGGTTATTATTTCAGCAATAGTGTCTCTACCCATGATAAATTAAAATTATTGGTGTTTCAAAATTGGATATAATCAACATGTTTTTCTTTTTTTTTGTTTCTGAATATGAATTTTTCAAGATATATGCGTGAGACACAATCTACGAATTAATCTAGTTCTTAATCTATT